GGTAACTATCTCGGTTTAATTTAATATATAACGATATTTATTATAGAATCCGTGAAAAAGACTTTCCTTTATAAGAAAGGCTTACTATCTTTGGGATCTGATGCTACACCGCTGCTCAATACCTTAGGGGACCCACTCTATTACATAAGTGGATTCCTAACTTTTATTTCATATCATGACATAGACATAAATAAGCAGGTTTTTTATTATATTGTCCCAAAACCTCGAGAATTGATCTTTACGGCGCTTCCTTTATCAATTAGATCCTTTATCCATCGAATAAAAGTATCTAGGCATACCTATTTCTTCATAAAATTTTATGAAGTTTATTTGGTTGCTACAGCTGATAAAAATCGTTGTTGTGGACGATACATATGTAGAAAGCCTATATTTGGTTTTTATAGTATTTTTAAAAGAATTTGTTCTTTTTCCTTTTTATTTCTATAGTGGAGATAGTCGCACGTAATGACAGATCACGGCCATATTATTAAAGGCTTGTGGTAAGAATGGGTTTCGCTCTAGTGCACGAAAATAATATTCCAAAGCTTTTGTATGTTCTCCGTTTCTTGTGTGGATAAGGCCTATGTTATAAAGTATATAACTTCGGTCATAGGGATCAATTTCTAGTCGCATAGCTTCATAATAATTCTGTAAAGCTTCCGCATAATTTCCTTCGGATTGAGCCGACATCCGTTACGGTCGTCATTCGATTCAAAAGATCTCCGTTTCAGAACCGTACATGAGATTTTCATCTCATACGGCTCCTCCTTTATGTCCATAATGATACTAATACATGGAATAAAAAAATATTTAAATATTCTCATTATAAACTAAGTGGGGCTGGTGTTTTTACAAGAAATCTCTAACCAACCTTTTTGTAAAAGATTTTTCCTCAACATCAAGTCTGTTGATACTAGATAAAATAAGGGGTGACTCCCGCAATTTTTTTGTCTAAATGCCGCGTAATTTTCAGGAATTAGCCACTTCAACAGTTTTCTATGGTTATACGGGTATCCAAACACGAACGAGATGGGTGTTTGTTGTCCCAACCATTCTTGCGAGTCCTGATCCTCATAAGGAAAAAGTCTAATTTATAACAAAGTTTTCCTGTTGTTGATTCCGAAGAGTAGTGCCTCTTCCTCTATGCCTCCTATTAGTACTAGTGGAGCAGGTTTGACCTAACACAAGCATAGGTGTAACCTTTCGCTCAATACTTATAATCAACAATTGAAGCATTTGAGGTTGCATTAATCGGGGATACACGACAGAAGGGCTTGATTTATTTACAAACTTCACCTTCAACAAGCGTAGATTTATTTAAAATAATTTTTATTCCTTATATTCCGAATAAGTATCATGCTACTTTCTCCTAAGAACATTAAAAAATATAAATAAATTCAATTATAAAAATTAAAGATAAAGTAGAAAATAACTAAAAAAAAAAAAAGAATCAAATCGCACCATCTCTGTAATAAGCGAATGCCTCCTTCTCTCCCGAAGTTGTCGGAATTATTCGTAATAAGATATTGGCTACAATAGAGAAGGTCTTATCAATAAAATTTCCAGTTATTCCAGATCTAGACATAGGCAGAAATTCATGCTATAATTTATTTTAATTCCCTTCGTGGGAAAATAATCCCATAATTCAAGGAATTTTCCAATACAAAATAACATAAAACCAGACTCATTAAAATTAAACTTATGCTCAAATTCTTTTTTGCAGGAATCCATAAAAACTAAGAAATATTGACTAAGAAATATTGAGAACGTTTAGATTTCATTCTAATGAATATATAGTTGTATTAAAAAGATTGGAAAATTTTTAGATTGCATCAAAGTTGAAGAAGTACCGAATTTATTATTTATTTGAAGCTGTAGGAAAATTCAATAAGTTTTGAGTAAATTATGATCCAAAGAGGAAAAAGAGTTGAATAATTGCTCTATCATGGATGAAAATAAAATAGAATAAAGGTCGAAACTAAAAAAAACGAGGATCTAAAAAGCGCCATTAAAAATAAAAAATAGTATAAAAAAAGGAGCAATCGGTGAAGTGGGTCCAACTAATTTATTTAATCTGGTAGAAGAATTATAAAAAATAAAATAAGGAGTCCCATCTTCGTAAACATGACATGAATAAATGCTTTTTTTTACAATTTGTCCCACAAAATTATCTAATTTACCTAGCCTCGACTAAAGTTTTAAAAAGTTTTTTCCTTTTTTTTTTAGTTAAATTAAAATAGAGTGTATGCTTTTATCCAAAAACCAAAAATTTTTTTTCGATTTATTAGCAACTTTATCATTATGTAGGAGAGATGGCCGAGTGGTTCAAGGCGTAGCATTGGAAATGCTATGTAGGCTTTTGTTTACCGAGGGTTCGAATCCCTCTCTTTCCGTACCCGTCACCTAATTCAATAACGTTAGTTAATCTTATTAAACGCAATATCTCAAATAAAATACACGATTAATTATTGCAACAGTTAGGGCTTTCTTGGATATATTTTCGCTATTCCTAATCCCTATTGCTATAATATTTAAAATACTAGAAAGAATGGACAAGAAATTAAAACCTCCCTTTCAATCTATGATACGAGACATGAACAGGAAAAAATCATCGGAAAAACCCCTTACTCTTTATATGGGTGGGGTGTAAAGGGAGGGTAAAATTGTCCAAATTCCTCTTATTTTAGTTAGATTTAAGTCTGACGAGAATAATATTCTACAACTAGCAATTCATTTATTTTCAAACCGACCCATTTACTATCTAGTATTTCATTGACCGATCCTTTATATTGGAATGGATAAAGGGTCAAATGTTTTGGCAATTCCTCACGGGAGGATGAATCAATATACTTTTGAACCAGAGACTTAGATTTTTGTTTATCTCTCACGATAATAATATCGCGGGGTTTGCAGCGATAACTTGGTATATCTACTATACCACCATTAACTAAAATATGTCTATGGTTAACCAATTGGCGGGCTTGAGGAATAGTCGAAGTTAGACCTAATCGAAAAAGGATGTTATCCAACCGCATTTCAAGCAATTGTAGTAAAACTTGACCTGTTGACCCTTTTGCTTTTCCGGCGATATGAACGTATTTAAGTAATTGTTGTTCTGTAAGACCATAATGAAAGCGTAATTTTTGTTTTTCTTCTAAACGAATACGATATTGAGATTTTTTACCGGGGCGTAATTGGTTTCTAAAATCGTTTCCTGTTCTAGGCTTTTTAGTTGTTAGTCCCGGTAAAGCACCCAGACGACGTATTTTTTTGAAACGTGGTCCTCTGTAACGCGACATAAAGACTCCTTATGAAGTTGCATAAACCGAAATGAAATATGAAATTAAACTAAAGGATAAATATAAAAAAATAAAAATACAACATAAAATGTAAATTCAATAAAAAATTGATAAAAATTTATTGAAATATTATACTAGAAAGAATAATTAAATGAATTCTCTTAATATCCTAGCCTTAATAGATTATATATATAATTTATCGTATTTAGATTAAATAATCTAAAACGAGTAAATACTAAAAACTCTTAAAACATATATTTTTTTTCATATGAATATAAATTCTTCTAATAAGAATATAAACATCAAAAAAAGTAAGGGCTCTTTTCTTGATTGATTTAGTGGACATAGAAAAAACTCCTTAAATTTTTTTTATTCTAATTTCTTAGGAGATACTACAAGGGTGCCATTTGGGAAAAGTATAAGAAGCCTTTTCTATTTCTTTGATTTCACATTTTTAACTATGAAAAAAATAAAACAGACGGAGAAAAGCCCGCTATCGGAGTCGAACCGATGACCATCGCATTACAAATGCGATGCTCTAACCTCTGAGCTAAGTGGGCTCGCATAATATATAAATTGTATACACACAGGAATTTAGTAAACTACAGGAATTTTCGCTTACTATTTTTATTTAAAAAAACCATTAATTTGGTTCAATTTTTATTACATAATTGAAACAAACAACTTTAAATAAATTAGCGGAGTCTATTTAAAATTTTAAATATATAGTATATAAATCTAAAATCGAAAAATTAAACGAATTTATTTAAATTAATTCAGTTTAATTTATTTTTCGTTCGATAAGGACTAACACAAAAACAAAAGAATCGATCGTTCAAGTATTCCAAATTGAACGCTAAAAATAATAAAAATTGGGTAAAAAATATATATACCTAGAATAATACTATTAATCCTATATATACTATATATATAGTATAATATACTATATATATGTTATGTATGAATCAATATTATATATTGAGTGTATATTGAATCATAATATAACTGATAACTGAAATAAAAATGTTAGGATAATGATATCCTACTTACAAAGTAAGTAGGGGGATATGGCGAAATTGGTAGACGCTACGGACTTAATTGGATTGAGCCTTGGTATGGAAACCAACCAAGTGATAACTTTCAAATTCAGAGAAACCCGGGAATAAAAAATGGGCAATCCTGAACCAAATCTGGTTTTATAAAAACAAGCGCTAAAAAAAAAGGATAGGTGCAGAGACTCAACGGAAGCTGTTCTAACAAACGGAGTTGGATGCGTTGCGTTAGTAAAGGAATCCTTCTATCAAAGCTCCATATAAGCGTATCCGTACTGAAAAACTCTCTCTAATGAATAAAATTAATTCTAAGTTGAAAAAAGAGATCAAATATTCATGGATCCTATTGATTTATATCAAAATCCGAAAAAAGCTATTCATTGGACAAGAATAAAGATAGAGTCCCATTCTACATGTCAATATCGACAACAATGAAATTTATAGTAAGAGGAAAATCCGTCGACTTTAAAAATCGTGAGGGTTCAAGTCCCTCTATCCCCAAAAAGTCCCATTGGATTCCCTAATTATTGGGCCTATCCTCTCAGTTCATTAGTGGTTCAAAATGCGTTATGTTTCATTAGTGGTTCAAAATTCGTTATGTTTATCGTTCATTCTAATTGGGTATAAGTGAAAATTTTTTTATTATCCA